AAATGCATTATTTTAATAGTGTAATAAACATATTTTAAATTCATTATTCATACTACTTGGGGTCTTTTCTGTTTACGGGGGGGTTTGCGGAAATAATAGTGATCCCAGGAGTGTGGGGGGGGTAGGGGGGGTTTTACGCGCAGAAGCCCTTAAAGCCGAATTATAATAGAAGGGGGTGTCATAGGATATGTTAGGAGAAATTCTTATACCTTATGCTCTTGACAGAGAAAAAATGCAATTCTTATGTAAAAGACTTTATATCTTTGAATATACGTTACTTATACAAGGAAGTGTTCTACCTTGAATACCATTACCGTGCGCACTCTGAAGTGTCAAGTGAAAGGAAACCAAAAAAGAGAACCAGCCACCCTCTGGAGTGAATGCTCGGCTTGGTGGGTAACGAGTCTTATGGTTACCACCATTAACTTATGTAAGCGTCGATGAAAGTGGGAGGAATAAATCGATTAATGGCCCTGAAGTAGGAACCAAATGCCAGGAATAATTCACAGGGTGAAACCCCCACAATGGTTGTCCCTCACCTTCAATAAGAGTATGCATTAAGGGATCAACTGTTGGTCGGTTCTTACTACATTAAAAATCGTTAACATTACGGGATGGTGATTCTCGTATAACTAGACACTTTAGTGTTTAGCTCGATCTTAATATTTCGACCAGGTCGAAGTAATTAGTGTGTTTAATTATATAGAGTTTTGGTTTATGTATACCTTAGTATTATGGTAGCTTGATAGTGACTAGTTTTATATATGGTGATAAAACATAAGTATGCGCTTATACTCTGAATGTTATGGTTAAAAACATAATATGTTGAAATTACATATATGCACTAAAAATTTTATGCAAAGAATAGTTTAGTTTAGAATCCTAGCTTTGGGAGTTAGGGGTGGGAGTTAAAATCTCCCTTCTTTGAAGCAGTAGGGAGGATTTTAACCTCCGACATCCGGTTTACAAGACCGGCGCTCTGAGACTGAGCTACTAGTGCAAGATCATTCAAGGGCTTTATTCTCTAGTCAGCCTGCCAGGGGCGTGAGAACTAAAAAGAGAAAGAAGTACAGGAATGATGCTACTTGTCCAATGATAATAAAGGGATGTTCAACTGGCATTCCTCCGATTCATGTTAAGATAACAACATCGGCTACAAGGGCTCAGAATAGGAATTGTGTAAGAGGGCGAAATGTTAAGCTTCGTTGTTTGGATGTGTGGAGAATGGGGACGACCATGAGGACAAGAATGGATGAAAGAAGGGCTAAGACACCCCCAAGTTTGTTTGGAATTGAACGAAGGATGGCGTATGCAAAGAGGAAGTATCATTCTGGCTTGATGTGAGGAGGGGTAACTAGGGGGTTAGCAGGGGTGAAATTGTCGGGGTCCCCAAGGAGGTTGGGGGAGAATAACGCCAGGGTGGTAAGTGCAATAAGAAGAACAGCGAAGCCTAGAAGATCTTTGTACGAGAAGTAGGGGTGGAACGAGATTTTGTCTGCATCGGAGTTTAGGCCCAGCGGGTTATTGGACCCTGTTTCATGGAGGAAAAGAAGATGAATTAGTGTTGCAGCTGCGATTACAAAGGGGAAGAGGAAATGGAAGGCAAAGAATCGTGTGAGGGTGGCATTGTCTACTGAAAAGCCGCCCCAGATTCATTGTACAAGGGTGTTCCCCACGTAGGGTACGGCAGACAGGAGGTTGGTAATGACAGTAGCGCCTCAGAATGACATTTGTCCTCAGGGTAGGACATAACCTACGAAAGCAGTCATTATTACTAGGAGGAGGAGAACAACTCCAATGTTTCACGTTTCTTTCTGGAGGTAGGAGCCGTAATAGAGGCCACGGCCGATGTGCATGTAGATGCAGATAAAGAAGAAGGATGCGCCATTGGCATGAATATTGCGGATAAGCCATCCGTAATTTACATCTCGGCAAATGTGTGCAACGGATGAAAAGGCTGTTGCAATATCTGAGGTGTAATGTATGGCTAGAAATAGTCCTGTGAGAATTTGGGTGGCTAGACAAAGGCCTAGAAGGGAGCCAAAATTTCATCAGACGGAGATGTTGGAGGGGGTTGGAAGGTCGACGACTGCGCCATTTGCGATTTTTAGGAGGGGGTGAGTTTTCCGAAGGCTTGCCATTAAGGTTCTTGTAGTTGAATTACAACGGTGGTTTTTCAAGCCATTGGTCCTGGTTAGAATCCTGGCAGGAATTATGACTTATATTATGTCTTTACTTTTATTGGGTCTGGTGCTAGGGTTAGTTGCAGTTGCTTCTAACCCCTCTCCCTACTTTGCGGCCTTAGGATTGGTAGTGGTAGCGGGCATGGGGTGCGGGGTTTTAGTGGGCCATGGAGGCCCTTTTTTATCACTAGTCTTATTTTTAATTTATTTGGGAGGGATGTTGGTAGTTTTTGCGTATTCAGCGGCACTTGCTGCTGAGCCCTACCCTGAAAGTTGAGGAAGCCGGCCTGTTGCGATGTACATGCTACTTTATGTCGTAGCGGTAGTATTAGTTTCTGGCTTGTTCTGAAGTGGGTGATATGAATCTTCTTGGGTGTCAGTTGATGAGCTTGGGGAGTTGTCCGTGTTCCGAGGGGACACTGGGGGAGTTGCTTTAATGTACTCTTTAGGGGGCGGGATACTCGTCATCAGTGCTTGGGTGTTACTTCTTACGTTATTTGTGGTGCTGGAGTTAACGCGTGGGTTAAGTCGGGGGGCGCTTCGGGCGGTTTAAAAGATGAATAGAAGGGTAGTGAGGGCAAGGGTCAGGAGGAATAAGGTCAGATATGTTTTAATAACACCTTGTTGTGCGTTGCTTGTTGTTGTAACTAGAGGGAGATTAAGAGAGGCTAGGGCCTTGGGTCCTGTCTTTTCTAGTCAGGTTTGGTCGATTGTTTGGCTAGCAATTGTTTGGCCTAAAGCTAAACCAAACTTGGGGGTAAAGCGGTGAACAATTGCTGGGAAGAAGCCAAGTATATTGGAGAAGTGGTGAGAAGCCAACAGAGGGGTGGTTTTAAATTGCTTGTTTGTTAGCGAGGCTAGCTCGAGGGCAATAAGTAAGCCGAGAATTGTGACGGTTAGGGCGGCTAGTTTTAACAGAGGGTGTATAGTTATTACGGGTGTTTTCAGGGGGAGCACGCTGGAAGTAATCAGCAGGCCTGCAACGATGCTGCCTCAGGCTAGCCGTTTGATTGGGTTGATAACTGCAGGGTTATTTTCGTTAATAGGGGAAAGAGAATTGAATCGTGGGTGGCCCATGGAAACAAAGTAAACAACTCGGAGGCTGTAGATGGCTGTAAAGGAGGTGGCGAGAAGAGTTAAAGTCAGGGCTCAGGCGTTAAGGTGGGATGTGTTCAGTGCTTCAATGATGGCATCTTTTGAGAAGAAGCCTGCCAGAAAGGGGGTGCCCGTGAGGGCTAGGCTACCAATGGTAAGGCAGGAGGATGTAAAGGGGGTAAGATGATGTATTCCTCCTATCTTACGAATGTCCTGTTCGTCGTTTAGGCTGTGAATAATTGAGCCGGAGCAGAGAAAGAGCATAGCTTTGAAGAAGGCGTGTGTGCAAATGTGAAGGAAAGCAAGTTGTGGCTGGTTTAGTCCGATGGTGACTATCATTAGTCCAAGCTGGCTTGATGTTGAGAAAGCAACAATTTTCTTAATATCATTTTGGGTGAGGGCACAAGTGGCGGTAAATAGGGTCGTTAGAGCGCCTAAGCATAAACACACAGTTAAGGCAGTTTGGTTATTTTCCATGAGGGGGCTCATGCGAACGAGTAGAAAGATACCTGCTACGACTATCGTGCTCGAGTGTAGTAGGGCGGAGACCGGCGTGGGGCCCTCCATGGCGGCCGGAAGCCATGGGTGTAGGCCGAACTGAGCTGATTTGCCGGTGGCGGCAATGATGAGGCCGAGGAGGGGAAAGGTTATATCAAAATCTTTGGCGGATGCAAACATTTGTTGTATTTCCCAAGAATTGAAGTTTATTGCTATTCAGGCTATAGCAAAGATTAGTCCGATGTCTCCGACTCGGTTATAAAGAACTGCTTGGAGGGCGGCAGAGTTTGCGTCGGCTCGTCCGTATCATCAGCCAATAAGAAGAAATGACATGATGCCTACTCCTTCTCATCCAATAAAAATTTGGAATATGTTGTTTGCTGTTACTAGAATAACCATGGCGATTAGGAAAACAAGGAGGTATTTGAAGAATCGGTTCATGTAGGGGTCTGCGTGTATGTACCAAGATGCGAAATCAAGAATGGACCAGGTCACATACAGGGCAATGGGGGTAAAAATAATTGAGTAGTGGTCAAATTTAAAGCTAATGTTTACATCAAATGACTGAGTATTTATTCAGTTTCAGTTGGTAATGATCATTTCGGCCCCTTCATTCAAAAAGAGGAAGAGGGGGAGAAGACTAACAAAAAAGGCTAATTTTACTGCCGTCTTTACTTGGGTGAGGGCCCAGTCACTTTTTTGGGGCTGAGGTGTAAGTGTCGTAAGCACGGGGTACAGTAGGAGTAAAAAGATAAGGATTAAGCTGGAAGTTATTATAAGCGAAGTGGGGTGCATAGCTGCTACTTGGATTTGCACCAAGAGTTTTTGGTTCCTAAGACCAATGGATGAGCTGTTATCCTTTAGGAGCGGGGCGAGTGAGCCCTGGGGTTTAACCAAGGCGGCGAAAATTAGCAGTTTTCGTTGCTACGAGCCTCTCTCGGTGGATAAGGGGGCTTCAACCCCTGTTTTTAGAATCACAATCTAATGTTTTCGTTAAACTATATCTACAAGCGGCCCAACCTCAGATTAGTTCGGGCTTGAGGGTAATTAGTAGCAAGGGGAGAAGGTGAAGGGCTATAAGTAGATGTTCTCGAGAGTGGGAGGGGTCTAGGGCAATAATATGTGCTGGGAGGGGGCCTCGTTGGGTTATGAGGAACATATAGAGGGAGTAGCCTGCGGTAATCAGGGTTCCGCCTCCTGTCAGTGCGATGGTTCATCAGGACCAGTTGAATAGGGATGTAATAATTATTAATTCGCCCATAAGATTTGGGAGAGGGGGTAGTGCCAGATTGGCGAGGCTGGCAACAAATCATCATGTTGTTATTAGGGGAAGTGCTACTTGTAATCCTCGTGCAAGGACTATTGTTCGGCTGTGCGTACGCTCGTAGTTGGTGTTCGCTAGGCAGAATAAGGCGGAGGATGTTAATCCGTGGGCAATTATAAGAATGAGGGCGCCTGTAAATCCTCAGGGGGTTTGTACAAGAATTCCTCCTACGACTAGGCCCATATGACTTACTGATGAGTAGGCAATGAGGGATTTTAGGTCGGTTTGACGTAGGCAAATAGAGCCTGTTATGATCACACCCCAGAGTGCAAAAATAATAAACGGGTAACTTAGTTCTTTGGTCAGTGGCTCTAGTATAACTATTATACGCATCATACCGTACCCGCCTAGTTTGAGTAGAACAGCGGCAAGAATCATGGAGCCTGCAACCGGGGCTTCAACATGTGCTTTAGGGAGTCAGAGGTGAACGCCATAAAGCGGTATTTTTACGAGAAAGGCTAATAAGCAGGCTGCTCACCACAATTTGTGCGCATAAGTCGTTAGTAAAATAGGGCTCGAGTATTGAAGGGTTAAAAGGGAGAGGGTCCCTGTATTATTCTGAAGTAGGAGGAGCGCGACCAGAAGGGGTAGTGAGCCTGCTAGTGTATAAAATAAGAAGTATGTTCCTGCGTTAAGGCGTTCGGTCTGGTTTCCCCATCGTGTGATAAGAATCAGCGTAGGAATTAGGGTGGCCTCAAACATTACGTAAAACATGATTACCTCGGTGGCACTGAAGGCTATGATTAGGAAAGCTTGAAGGGATGTGAGAAGCATAATAAATATCCGTTGACGGTTCACGGGCTCGTGGGCTGTGTGATTTTGGCTTGCGAGGATCATAAGGGGGAGGAGCCAACATGTGAGTACGAGCAGGGGGGTTGAAAGAGGGTCTGTGGCTATATATAAGTTAAGTGAGGATCAGCCTGTTTCGGACAGGTTTTTTAATCAAGAAAGACTGACTAATGCAATTACTAAGCTATGAAGGAGTGTGGTGGGCCATAGTCATTTGGCGGGGGTTAGTCAGGTTGTTGGGACAAGCATTAGGGTGGGGATAAGGATTTTTAGCATTGCAGAAGATTTAGGCTTTGAAGGCGGTCTGACCCGTGGGTGCGGGAGGTGGCTACTAGTAAAGCCAGTCCGGCACTAGCTTCACAGGCTGAAAATGCCAGAAGGAGTATGGGGGATGCTGAAAAGTTGGTAGAGTCTAGTTGTAGCGCTCATAGGGAGAGCGCAATAAATAGCGAAAGTATTATTCCTTCTAGGCATAGGAGGGCGGAGAGGAGGTGGGTTCGGTGGAATGCTAGGCCTGTCAGACCTAATAGGAAGGATGATGAAAAAGCAAAATGAACGGGGGTCATTAGGCGATTGTGGACTTTAACCACAAGTTTTTGAGCCGAAATCAAATGTTTTTCTTAGACTAATCACCTATTCGGCTCAATCAAGTCCGCCTTGAACTCATTCATAGATCAGGCCTAGCGTGAGGAGACCTAAGACGGCAGAGGCTCAGAGGAACGTGGTTAGCGGACACGTGAGTTGATCACCTCAAGGAAGAGGAAGGAGGAGAGCAATTTCTAGGTCGAATAAAAGGAAAAGGATAGCAATGAGAAAAAATCGCAGGGAAAACGGTAGTCGGGCACTTCCTAAAGGATCAAATCCACATTCGTAGGGGGAAAGCTTTTCGTGGTCCGGGGTTATTTGAGGGAGTCAGAAGGACACGATAGCGAGGACAGTAGAAAGAACGACGGCGATGGTAATAATTGTGGTGACTAGATTCATTATCTTTCCTTGGACTTTAACCAAGACCGGGTGATTGGAAGTCACTTATACTCGTGTTGATACTAGAAAGATTAGGATCCTCATCAGTAGATGGAGATGTATAGGAATAGTCAGACGACGTCTACGAAGTGTCAATATCAGGCAGCCGCTTCAAAGCCGAAATGATGGTCAGATGTAAAGTGGTACTGGATTTGGCGGAGCAGGCAGATGGCCAAGAATGTTGAGCCAATAATGACGTGTAGCCCGTGGAAGCCTGTTGCTACAAAGAAAGTGGAGCCGTAGACTCCGTCTGCAATTGTAAAGGGGGCTTCGTAATATTCCATGCCTTGAAGGAATGTGAAGTAGAAGCCAAGAAGAATGGTTAGTGTTAAGGATTGAATTGCTTGTTTTCGGTTTCCTTCTATAATACTGTGGTGGGCTCAGGTAACTGTGACGCCAGAGGCAAGAAGGACAGCTGTGTTGAGAAGGGGGACTTCGAAGGGGTCAAGTGGGGTGATACCTGTAGGGGGTCAGCATCCCCCTAGTTCAGGGGTAGGTGCAAGACTTGCATGATAGAAGGCTCAGAAGAAGCCTAGGAAAAAGAAGACTTCTGATGTAATAAAGAGGATCATTCCATAACGGAGGCCTTTTTGGACGGGCGGTGTATGATGTCCTTGAAATGTACCTTCTCGAGTGATGTCTCGTCATCACTGGTATATTGTTAGAAGCAGAAGTACTAGTCCTAAGGTTATTAGTGTTGTGGAGTGAAAATGGAACCAGATTGCAAGGCCTGATGTTATTAAGAGGGCAGCAATTGCGCCCGTTAAAGGTCAAGGGCTGGGGTCGACTATATGGTATGCGTGTGCTTGGTGGGCCATTAGACGTTTTCTTGTAGGTAGAGGCTTAGGAGAAGAACGAAGACGTAAGCTTGAATCATTGCTACGGCAATTTCAAGGAGGGTAAGTAAAAAGAGTAACGCTCCTGTAAGAGCTGCGACTGCTGGCATAAGGGGCAGTAAAACAAAGGCGGCCGTTGCGATAAGTTGAATCAGAAGATGTCCTGCGGTCAGGTTAGCTGTTAGCCGGACACCTAGGGCTAGGGGACGGATAAATAAACTAATTGTTTCGATAATAATTAGGACAGGAATTAAAAGAGTGGGGGTTCCTTCAGGAAGAAGGTGTCCGAGGGCGTGAGTTGGTTGATTCCGCATCCCAATAATGACAGTTGCTAGTCAAAGGGGAACTGCAAGACCTAAATTAAGAGATAGCTGTGTGGTGGGGGTGAAGGTATAAGGGAGAAGGCCAAGCATATTAAGGGTAATAAGGAACAACATAAGAGAGGCGAATAAAACAGCTCATTTATGTCCCCCCGGGTTTAGAGGAAGAAGGAGTTGGCTAACAAATCGGTTGATAAATCAATTTTGGGCGGTTAAAAGACGGTTACCAAGTCATCGAGGGGTAGGGGTGGGAAAGAGCAGTCACGGAAGGGTAAGGGCTAGGCCCATCAGGGGGATGCCTAGAAAGAGAGGGCTTATAAATTGGTCGAAGAAGCTTAGTATCATGGTCAGTTTCAGGAGTCTGTTTGGGGTTTCTCTGTGCTTTGAGAAGTAGGTTCGTTTGGGAAAGTATGGGCTAGAACCTTCGGGGGGATAATGGTAAGAAAGACTAGCCAAGAGAAGATTAGGATGGCGCATCAGGGTGTGGGGTTGAGCTGGGGCATACCGCTAGGGGTGGTTGGGGGCCACCATTCTTTAGCTTAAAAGGCTAACGCTATACCCTATTTAGCTTCTTAGCGAGGCGTCTTCAAGTATTAATGATGATCAACTTTCAAAGTGTTCTAGGGGGATTGCTTCTACCACAATAGGTATAAAGCTATGGTTGGCACCGCAGATTTCGGAGCATTGTCCATAAAAGACCCCTGGACGGGATGCAATAAAAGCTGTCTGGTTTAGGCGACCAGGGACCGCGTCTATTTTTACACCTAGTGATGGGACTGCTCACGAGTGAAGTACGTCTTCAGCTGAGACTAGGACTCGGATAGGGGATTCAACTGGGATTACTATTCGGTGGTCAACTTCTAATAGGCGGAATTGGCCGGGGGTGAGGTCTTGTGTGGGGACTATGTAAGAGTCAAACCCTAGGTCTTCGTAATCTGTATATTCGTAGCTTCAGTATCATTGGTGTCCTATAGCTTTAATTGTTAGGTGGGGATCATTAATCTCGTCCATGAGGTAGAGGATGCGAAGGGAGGGAAGGGCAATTAGAATAAGAATTACTGCTGGAAGAACGGTTCAGATAATCTCGATTTCTTGGGAGTCAAGAATGTATTTATTGGTGAGTTTGGTGGAGACTATGGCTACAATGATGTAAAGCACTAGTGTGCTAATTAGAAAGACAATCATTAAAGCATGGTCATGGAAATGAAGGAGTTCTTCTATAACAGGAGATGCTGCGTCTTGGAAGCCAAGTTGTAGGGGGTGAGCCATTAAAGTGTTTAAGACACGCGGGGTTTCAACCCACAAATCTGCCTTGACAAAGCAGTGTAATAGCATTTTACTAGTGTCTTATGAAGAAAGTGACAGAGCGGTTATGTGGTTGACTTGAAATCAATTCATGGGGGTTCAACTCCTCCCTTTCTCGTTAGTTTGTTCGAACTTGAACAAATGCAGGCTCTTCAAATGTGTGGTAAGGAGGGGGGCAGCCATGCAGTCACTCTACATTGGTTTCGGTTAGTTCTACTGCTAGAACTTCACGTTTAGCGGCAAATGCTTCTCAAACAATGAATAGGAACATAATTACGGCCACAAGAGAGATGAGGGATCCAATAGAGGAGACTGTGTTTCACAGAGTGTAGGCGTCTGGGTAATCTGAGTAGCGACGAGGTATACCTGCTAGGCCGAGGAAATGTTGGGGGAAGAAGGTAAGGTTTACTCCTGCGAACATAATGCCAAAGTGGATTTTTGTTCAAGTGCTGTGCAGGGTGTATCCTGTAAATAGAGGGAATCAGTGAACGAAAGCAGCAACGATGGCGAAGACTGCCCCCATTGAAAGGACATAGTGGAAGTGGGCTACTACGTAGTATGTGTCATGCAGCACAATATCAAGAGATGAATTGGCTAGGACAATACCAGTTAGACCCCCTACCGTGAAAAGGAAAATAAACCCGAGGGCTCATAGAAGAGGGGTTTCTCATTTAATAGACCCTCCATGAAGGGTGGCAAGTCAGCTGAATACTTTTACGCCTGTGGGGATGGCGATAATCATAGTGGCGGATGTAAAGTAGGCTCGTGTGTCCACGTCCATTCCAACTGTAAACATGTGATGTGCTCAAACAATAAATCCTAGGAGGCCGATTGCCATCATAGCTCAGACCATGCCCATGTAGCCGAAGGGTTCTTTTTTGCCTGAGTAGTAGGCAACGATGTGAGAAATTATCCCGAACCCTGGGAGGATAAGAATATAAACTTCAGGGTGACCAAAGAACCAGAACAGGTGTTGGTAAAGAATTGGGTCTCCTCCTCCCGCAGGGTCAAAGAAGGTGGTATTGAGGTTGCGGTCTGTGAGAAGCATAGTAATGCCAGCGGCAAGGACGGGGAGGGAGAGGAGAAGAAGGACGGCAGTAATTAGTACCGCTCAAACGAAAAGAGGTGTCTGGTATTGGGAAATAGCAGGGGGTTTTATGTTAATAATGGTAGTAATAAAGTTAATGGCCCCAAGAATTGAGGAAACACCTGCCAGATGAAGGGAGAAAATCGTTAGATCAACAGATGCCCCTGCATGAGCTAAGTTTCCCGCTAGGGGCGGGTAAACAGTTCAACCGGTCCCTGCCCCAGCCTCTACTCCAGAGGAAGCTAGAAGTAGCAGAAAGGACGGAGGGAGAAGTCAGAAGCTCATGTTGTTCATTCGGGGGAATGCCATGTCGGGGGCACCAATCATTAGGGGGATCAGTCAGTTTCCGAACCCTCCGATTATGATGGGCATTACTATAAAGAAAATTATTACAAAGGCATGCGCTGTAACGATTACATTATAAATTTGGTCATCTCCGAGGAGGGCGCCCGGTTGGCTAAGTTCTGCTCGAATTAGTAAGCTCAGGGCTGTGCCTACTATTCCGGCTCAAGCACCAAATACTAGATAGAGGGTGCCGATGTCTTTGTGATTAGTCGAGAAAAATCAACGTGTGATTGCCACAGGTAAGATGGCTGAGTGTTTAAGCGGTGGATTGTAGCCCCATGCACAGAGGTTTGAGTCCTCTTTTTACCAAGTTCTGAGGTGTTCTTACATACTTGATTGCAAATCTTGAGAAGTAGGCTAATCCCTACCGGAACTTTCCCCCGCTTTTCCCCCGCGCGGGGGAAAGTAGATGGATGCTCGCTGGTTTGAGCACTTAGCTGTTAACTAAGAGTTTGTAGGATCGAGGCCTGCCCATCTAGTTTAAGGCTTTAGCTTAATTAAAGCGTCTGTTTTGCATGCAGGAAATGTGGGTTAATGTCCCGCAAGTCTTATCAGGGACTGGGGGATTTTCACACCCGCTTAGGGCTTTGAAGGCCCTTGGTCTTGTGCTAACCTAAGTCTCTTAAAGGGTAAAAAGTGCTACTGCGGCAGGTATTAGGGGTAAAAGGGAGAGGGTGGCTATGGTGGAGATGGCTACGGGGAGTGTTAGTTGTGAGGAAGGTAGACGTCAAGGTGTTGTCCCGGCGAGGTTGTTAGGTGCTATAGTAAGGGTTATAGCATAGGAGAGGCGTAAGTAAAAATATAGGCTTAAGAGAGCGGTTAAGGCAGCTAACGTTGCTGTGGGGGCGAGGTCTTGCTTTGTTAATTCTTGCAAAATAAGTCACTTTGGTATGAAGCCAGTTATGGGTGGAAGGCCCCCGAGTGATAGGAGAATAAGAGGGGCGAGGGATGTGAGGACGGGGGCTTTAGACCAGGAGGTAGAGAGGGCGTTGATAGTGGTTGACTTGTTTAGTTTAAAAACAAGGAAGGCTGAAAATGTCATAATAAGGTATGTAAAAAGAGTAAGAAGTGTAAGAGAGGGGGAGAACTGTATAATTAAGATTATCCAGCCTAGATGGGCAATCGAAGAGTAAGCGAGGATTTTGCGGAGTTGGGTTTGGTTAAGGCCTCCTCAACCTCCAACGAGGGTCGATAATAGGCCTAAGGCAACAAGTATCGTTGGGTTGGCGGATTGAATTTGGAGGAGAAGGGCAAAGGGGGCGAGTTTTTGTCAGGTTGAAAGAATTAGGCCTGTGGTTAGATCAAGCCCTTGAAGCACCTCTGGCAGTCATGCATGAACAGGGGCGAGTCCAATTTTTAATGCAAGGGCAAGAATAATTATTGTGGTTGAAACAGGGTGGGATATCTGTTGGATGTCTCATTGACCTGTTATTCAGGCGTTTGTGGTGCTAGCAAATAGTAGCATGGCAGCCCCGGTGGCTTGAGTAAGAAAATATTTGGTGGTGGCTTCAACTGCCCGAGGGTGGTGATGCTGGGCCATAAGGGGGATGATGGCAAGAGTATTCATTTCTAGTCCTATTCAGGCAAGAAGTCAGTGTGAACTTGCAAATGTGATGGTGGTTCCTAGGCCTAGACCAAATAGAAGGGTGGCTAAGATGTACGGGTTCATTAGTAAAGGAAGGAGTTTAACCAACATTTTCGGGGTATGGGCCCAAAAGCTTAATTTTAGCTGACCTTACTAGGAAGTGGTGTAGTGGAAGCACTGAGAGTTTTGATCTCTCCAGGGAGGGTTCGAGGCCCTTCTTTCTAAGGAGTTGGGGGGACTTTAACCCCCATAATTCACTCTATCAAAGTGGCCCTTTAGTTCAGGCACAGCTCCCGAGCTATAGTTGAGGGGGGAGCCCTGCAAATGCGATAGGGAGGGCGAGGTGTCAAATAACTAATGCTAGTGTGAGGGGGAGGAAATTTTTTCAAATCAGGTGCATAAGTTGATCATAACGGAATCGAGGGTAAGAGGCTCGGACTCATAAAAATACAATCGAGAGGAGGGCTGCTTTAGTTATCAGGTTAACTGCAGTGAGTTCTGGAATTGCCGGGATGTGGGAAGCGCCGAGGAAAAGTGTGGCGGAAAGTGTGTTCATAAGTAGGATGTTGGAATATTCAGCGAGAAAAAAGAGTGCGAAAGGGCCTCCCGCGTATTCTACGTTAAATCCTGAGACTAGCTCTGACTCACCTTCAGTCAAATCAAAGGGGGCCCGGTTGGTCTCTGCTAAGGTTGAAATATATCATATTGCGGCTAAAGGTCAGGCTGGAAGAATAAGTCACACGCTTTCCTGAGCAATGTTAAAGGTCTGGAGTGTAAAACCCCCGGTAAAAATGATAGCATTAAGGAGAATGAGCCCGAGGCTTACTTCGTAGGAAATTGTTTGCGCTACGGCCCGAAGAGCCCCGATGAGGGCGTATTTGGAATTAGATGCTCACCCTGACCCCAAAATTGAGTAGACCGCAAGACTTGATAAGGCTAAAATAAATAGAATGCCCAGGTTCAAGTCGATGACTGGGTAAGGCATAGGTATGGGAGCTCAGAGGGTGAGGGCAAGCGTAAGGGCTAGCATAGGGGTAAGAAGAAATAAGACTGGGGAAGAAGTCGAGGGGCGCACGGGCTCTTTAATAAACAGCTTTACCCCATCTGCGATGGGCTGTAGGAGGCCGTAAGGCCCAACAATATTTGGTCCTTTCCGCAGCTGCATATAGCCGAGCACTTTTCGTTCAACTAAAGTCAGGAAGGCTACGGCTAGAAGAACTGGGACAATGAAGGCTAAGGGGTTAATAATATGGGTGATGAGTGTTGAAATCATAGTTAAGGAGAGGGTTTGAACCTCTGTGGAAAGGGCTTAGGCCTTTTGCAATAACCGGGCTCTGCCACCTCAACATGCCATTTTCTCAGGCGGGTGATGTATGCCCCTTGGCCTATTTTAGTTGCTTTCAGTAGGTGAGGGTGAGGCGTGCCTTGAGCATGGGCCCCCTCTTTCCGGTCCTTTCGTACTAGGAAAGATCATGTCATAGATAGAAACTGACCTGGATTACTCCGGTCTGAACTCAGATCACGTAGGACTTTAATCGTTGAACAAACGAACCCTTAATAGCGGCTGCACCATTAGGATGTCCTGATCCAACATCGAGGTCGTAAACCCCCTTGTCGATATGGGCTCTAAAAGGGGATTGCGCTGTTATCCCTAGGGTAACTCGGTTCGTTGATCGGCGTTGCCGGATCTTGTTGGTCAGAAATTCTGTTTACTAGAGCGGGAGCTCTTAGTTTTAGGAGTAGTACTCCCATTCCACGTGGGGGTTTTTTGTTTCCCCGCGGTCGCCCCAACCAAAGACATTGGAATAGGTCTCATTTGGTTTAGCCCTTTTTCTCGGGGTGTTTAACATGGTCTATTCTGGCGTCTAAAGCTCCATAGGGTCTTCTCGTCTTATGTTTTTATCCCCGCTTCTGCACGGGGAGATCAATTTCATTGACTTGAAAAAGGAGACAGTCAAGCCCTCGTCATGCCATTCATACAGGTCTTCATTTAAAAGACAAGTGATTTCGCTACCTTCGCACGGTCAAAATACCGCGGCCGTTAAATTTATTATCACAGGGCAGGCGGGACCTCTTATATGTTGTTTTGCAAGAGGCGATGTTTTTGGTAAACAGGCGAGGCTTCATGTGTTTGCCGAGTTCCTTCTTTTTCTTTTAGTCTTTCCCGAGGGGCACACCTGTGTGGGGTTAACGGTCAGATATTGGATGTTTTTCTGGTTGTTACGTTTGTTGTTCAGTACCCTCTTTGTTTGGGGCCGTTAAGGTTCGGTGGGGGGTCCGTTCCGATTTACACGTGTGCAAGGAGAGAGGCGGATGCTCTCTTATTACTCATATTAACATGGTCACCCCCATGTGTGCATGGGGCGGCCTGGTAGGATTAGGGGGCTGAGATTAGATCATCGGAATGTGAGGTATGAGATATGTTAGAGCTTTGACGCTTTCTATGAGGATGGCTGCTTTTAGGCCCACCGAAACATTTTACCTTATTTTATTATGATCTTTACCCACCTGGTAAAGTTGTATCTTATTTCAAAGGGGCTGTACCCCCTTTGACTAACTCTCGCGGTTTCTTTGGGCGTCAGGAGGGGTAAAGACGAAGGGTGAAGAAAGAAGCCGGGAGGCTGAACTTCTATCCAATTCTCAGGCAACCAGCTATAACTAAGTTCGGTAGGTCTGTCACCTCTACTCAAAGCTCTTCCCACTCTTTTGCAACAGAGACGGGTGTGCCCTATTAATTAGGCTGTCTTGGAGTAGCTCACCTAGTTTCGGGGTATCAAACTAAAGCGCGCTTTGCTTGGGGTTTTCTAGTTAAATCATGATGCAAAAGGTACGAGTTAAAATCTCTGCTTCTTTAGGCTTTACTGAGTTGTTTCATTTCTCTTTCAGCGTTCCCTTGCGGTACTTTCTCTATCGCGCCAGAGTCCCTTTTCTGTCGCCCATACTAAGGGGGAAAAATGATTTGTTTAATGAAAACATTTGTGTTTGTGGGGTTATAAATAGTGATTTGTTGTTTTTTAGGGGTGGGGCTAGCTCTTGGGCATCAGGGTAATCCGATTTGCACGGATGAAGTCTCAGTGTAAGGGAGGTGTTTTACTATCTTAACTATACCCTGATTTATCCAAGTGCACCTTCCGGTACACTTACCATGTTACGACTTGCCTCCCCTTTATATCTTAAAGGGTTTAGTTATTTAATTTTGTAGATTTGGGGAGAGTGACGGGCGGTGTGTGCGCGCTTCAGGGCCGGTTTCAGCGGAACTCTCTATTTCCTGCTTACTGCTAAATCCTCCTTCGGATGTATGTTTCAAGACATCGTTCGTATTCCCTGTGATAGGGAATGTAGCCCATTTCTTCCCCTTCCATGCGCTACACCTCGACCTGACGTTTTGGGCTGTGCCAATTTTGCTTACTACAAGACCTTCACAGGGTAAGCTGACGACGGCGGTATATAGGCGGGAAAAACAAGGAGGGGTGAGGTTGAACGGGGGGTATCGGTTCCAGAACAGGCTCCTCTAGGTGGGTCTAAAGCACCGCCAAGTCCTTTGGGTTTCAAGCTGACGCTCGTAGTACCCGGGCGGATAGTGAATGTAATGCACTATCGATGTTTAGGGCTAGGCATAGTGGGGTATCTAATCCCAGTTTGTATCCTAGCTTTCGTGGGTTCAGGGAATGTAAGGCCACTTTCGTGATTGAACTTCTTACCCCCGGATGCGTATAACAGCCTAGGGGGCGTTCGGCCTTAGTGTTTAATTTATCTTAACCACTCTTTACGCCGGGGTTTATCAACTTGGGCCTCTCGTATAACCGCGGTGGCTGGCACGAGTTTTACCGGCCCTCTTAGCTTTAACTAAGTCAAGTTTTCACTTATGGCTTAATGTTTATCACTGCTGAGTTCCCTTGAGGGTGTGGCTAAGCAAGGTGTCGTGGGCTAAATTGGATGTGCCTAATACCAGCTCCTTGTTTCCGGGCAGGAAACTGTAGGGCATTCTCACGGGGGTGCGGATACTTGCATGTGTAAGTCTAGCTAAAGCTGATAATAAAGTCAGGACCAAGCCTTTGTGCTCGCGGAGCTTTCTAGGGCCCATCTTAACATCTTCAGTGTTACGCTTTAAGTAAGCTACGC